CTTTTTCTCGTAAGACTTAATTGAGGGCTAAAAAAAAAGAAGAAAAAAGAATCAAATCACACCATCTCTGTAATAGGTAAATGCCCTTTTTTCTCCTGAAGTTGTCGGAATTATTTGTAATAAAATATTAGCTATAATTGAAGAGGTCTTATCAATAAAATTTCCATTTATCCGAGATCTAGGCATAATTAATAATCCATTCTATAATTCTTCTCATTTCCCCCTCGGGGAAAATGATCCCACAAACAAAGGAGTTGTAGAGTACAAAATAACATAAAAACAGAAAAACTCTAAAAAGATGTGTATCCCCTGCTCAAATTGTACCCTTTTCGGACAAAGAGAGATAGGAGACTTTTGAATCAGATTGCATTTTATATAATAAAAATTTCGTAGTATGCAAATGCATGGAACTATTACTATTTCGTTTAAGTTGAATAACCAAGGACTTTATTTTACTATGGATTCTTATAACTCGAGTCTGATAACTCGAGAAATTTGGATATGCTCAAAAGAGGAAAAGGGATGGAATAATCATTATACAATTGAATGAAATGAAATAGAAAAATTCATGGTACGCTTCATGAATTTCTAATAGATCTATGGGGTAGATAGCTGATATGAGAGGTTGTTGATAAATAGGAAATTGGAAAGGAATTTTTTATTCCTATGGAACTGTTCGTCGTGTGTGTACTGCAATAAAATAATATGAATAACTCGCTATTCACTCGGGTTCTGGTCAATAATAGGATTATGTAGGAGAGATGGCCGAGTGGTTGAAGGCGTAGCATTGGAACTGCTATGTAGGCTTTTTGTTTACCGAGGGTTCGAATCCCTCTCTTTCCTTTTATGTTAATTCACCGGCGTTACCGACTACAATATATCAAATCAAATAAAAATGAATATCATCATTTCAATATCTTTCTTTGATAGAGAATTTGAATTCCTAATTACATTACTGTACTGTGGTACGAGTACGTAAAATAAAAATATCGCGGAAAGAGCAAAAAAAATGCTACTGCGTATCGATTTGTGATACGTGAATAAGAAAATACGGATCAAGGCTCTTAGATCTATTTCCTTCGTCGAAAAAGGGACATAATTGTCTGAGCCCCTTTCCTTGTTCTGTTCGTTAGGTTCAAGTCTGACGAGAATAATATTCTACGACTAACAGTTCATTTATTTTTAAACCGATCCATTTACTATCTATTATTTGATTTACCAATCCTTTATATTGGAATGAGTCAATAGTCAAATGGTTTGGCACTTCCTCGTGAGGGGATGAAGCAATAGAATTTTTAATCAGAGCTTTTGATCTTTGTTTATCCTTCGTAGTAATAATATCTCGGGGTTTGCAACGATAACTTGGTATATCTACTATACGACCATTAACTAAAATATGTCTATGGTTAACTAATTGCCTGGCTCCGGGAATGGTCGAAGCCATACCCAATCGAAAAAGGATATTATCCAAACGCATCTCAAGTAGTTGTAGTAAAACCTGACCTGTTGACCCTTTGGCTTTTCCAGCGATATGCACATATCTAAGTAATTGCCGCTCTGTCAGACCATAATGAAAACGCAATTTCTGTTTTTCTTCTAGACGAATACGATATTGCGATCTTTTCCCGGAACGTAATGGGTTTTTAAGATCACTTCCGGATCTAGGTCTTTTACTAGTTAATCCCGGTAAAGCCCCCAGACGGCGTATTTTTTTGAAACGAGGTCCTCGGTAACGAGACATAAAGTAAAGACTCCCTTTTTATTAAAATTTCATTTTACATAAGAAATCAAAATTAAGACTGAACTATAAGATAAACAAAGCAAAGCCAAATCTACTGAAATATTACAAAATAGAATGAAATGCATTGTGTCAATATCCGGATTTTTTGTTGTATATATAGAAAATTAAGGCTCTGTTTTATGATTTGTTCTATATAGATCTAAATTGGATCTAATCAACTTTTTATTCATAGTTACCACGACATAATAGATTAATGACTCAACGTTTGGAGAAAGGGGGAGGAGAGATTTTCAATCATGGAAAAAATCGATAGAGAAAAAGCCGGCTATCGGAATCGAACCGATGACCATCGCATTACAAATGCGATGCTCTAACCTCTGAGCTAAGCGGGCTCACATAACAGAAATAATGCATAGGAATTCAAGAAACTACCTTAGCTATTAGCTGTGAATTTCATATGAACTTTCTATTTTAAATATGAACTATATAACATATTATATTATATATATATATATATATATAACTATAATATGACTAATATGACTAAATAGAATTCTATTCGAATTCTAATAATGTAATGGAAATAAAATATCTGATCAATTCGAATTTGCATTCTATTATTATACATAATTAGTATCGATAATATACATTCCATTTATTTTCATATTTCTAATTTACATCATTTATATTTATATTATATATTTTTTACATTATATAATAATATTTATAAATGTAATAAAATAAAATAAAATAATAATAATAAGTAATAATAAAAAAAATATTTTATATGATAATAAGATAATAGGATTTTTGACAATATCAATTTGAATATTCTAATTCGAAAAATGGAATTGTTTGTGAGAATAATTATAACAAATTATGTTAATTGTTAATTAATTAGCATTATAGCGGATCGGTCCTAAGAAAAATATAAGATTAAGATAAGGATAAACATACAATAATAAAAATTCTAATGAGACATTCCTCCGATTTCGTTCGAAAAAGGAGGAGATAGGACGAAAAAAAAAAAAAGAAGAAAGAATATCGACCCTTCCAGTATTCCAAATCAAACTCGAAAAAGGAAAAGGGAGGGAGACATATATATATGTGAGATATATCTCTCTATATTGAATTGCGGATACATCAATGATAGAATCATTTCTGATTGAAACAAAGACGATTCATACAATAGAGATGGAACGAAAAGGGATATCCAAAAAAAGAAAATAGGAGTATACACTTTTTGCATATTATATTATATAATGCATTCAATGGTTCCAAGATAAATGAAAAAATTGGGTGGAATTACAACTGGATCCTTGTCTAAAAGGGGGATATGGCGAAATTGGTAGACGCTACGGACTTGATTGGATTGAGCCTTAGTATGGAAACCTGCTAAGTGGTAACTTCCAAATTCAGAGAAACCCTGGAACTAAAAATGGGCAATCCTGAGCCAAATCTTTCTTTTTTGAAAAACAAAGGGTTTTAAAAACTAGAATAAAAAGGGATAGGTGCAGAGACTCAATGGAAGCTGTTCTAACGAATGGAGTTGACTACGTTGCGTTGGTAACTGGAATCCTTCTATCGAAATTCAAGAAAGGATGACTTATATATCTAATACATACGTATACATACTGGCATATCAAACGATTAATCACGACCCAAATCCATTATATATATGCAAAATTCAGAGTTATTGTGGATCTATTCCATTCGAAGTTGAAGGAAGAATCGAATATTTAGTGATCAAATCATTCATTCCAGAGTTTGATAGACCTTTTTTTTAATGATTAATCGGACGAGAATAAAGAGAGAGTCCCGTTCTACATGTCAATAACGACAACAATGAAATTTATAGTAAGAGGAAAATCCGTCGACTTTAGAAATCGTGAGGGTTCAAGTCCCTCTATCCCCAGTAAAAAGCCCATTTTACTTCTTAACTATTTATCCTCTTATCCTCCTTTTTTTTCCTAAGTGGTTCAAAGAAAATGCAATATCTTTCTCATGCATTCTACTCTTTCACAAATGATCCGAACAGAAATCTTTTGATCTTATACCATTTAGTTTGAATAAATATGATACCCGCACAAATGAACATATATGGTCGAGGACTTCCCATTATTGAATCATTCACAGTCCATATCATTTTCCTTGCATTCCATTCACAAAGAAAGTCTTCTTTTTGAAAATCGAAAAAATTCTGGGACGGGGTCAAAATTTTTAATACTTTTTTGTAGTGTATTTCATTTACATAGATAGTAAGTACTCTACGAGGATGATGCGCGGGAAATGGTCGGGATAGCTCAGTTGGTAGAGCAGAGGACTGAAAATCCTCGTGTCACCAGTTCAAATCTGGTTCCTGACACGTAAATAATGTATCAAAAAGATATTCATACCTCTTAAAATTAATTGAGGCAGATCAGGATACATATTAATGGTTTAGAGCGCAATACATATTTTTTTATCTAGATGTACAGATATCCCTATTTTTAGAGATGGGTAAAAAATAAATGTATGTATGGTAAAGAACAAAATGAGATTATGCTCCTTTTCCTTACCTTAAACTCTTTTTTTTTTATTTTCTTTCATATTTATTCTATTTCTTCACTTTTGCTTATGTGGTCCATCTAAGTGACATGCGCGGTACAAAGCTCATGGTGCAGAACTTTTTTGATTCATCTATTGTTTCTGCTCAAACGAAATAAATAATATCTTCCAAATTGGGGAAGATCAATGAAGTCTTTTTCATTTTAGCCCCTTCTTAACCTTCTTAATACGAATTAGAGTCCAGTTATTCTCTTTCGTCTAGAACAAAACGAAAAATATTCCTTGACTTGAATAGAATCTGGAGTCGTGTCGTATGAGTGAACATTAGTTTCTTATCATTCAATGAGCATCTTGTATTTCATAAAAATTGGGGGTAATATAGTCCTTACGTAAGGGCCAGCCTATCCAACTTTCAGGCATCAAGATACGTTTAAGACGTGGATGATTATCATAAGAGATTCCCAACATATCATAAGATTCCCGTTCTTGAAAATCGGCACTTCTCCAAATCCAGAAAACGGACGGGATTCTAGGATTACTCCTTGGGGCAAATACTTTTATGCACACCTCTTCCGGTTTATCTATACCATACCGTATTTTCGTAAGATGATACACACTAGCTAAAAATCCGCCAGGTGCTACATCATAGGCACACTGAGAGCGTAAATAATTGTAACCATATACATATGAAATGACAGCAATGGAGTCCCAA